GAATACTAGTAATAATATCAGCAAAAGAACGTTCTCCCGTGCTTCCAGACATGCCGAGCTCCATAAATTCTTGTATGTTAAAAAAAAAAGGGGGGGGGGTGGCCGATTTCGTGAAAGATAGAATCAGTAAATCTAAAAAGATAGAATCAGTAAATCTAAAACTACTGCTTTTTTGTGAGATCGTCAATTATACACCAAAGGTGTATTTAGAGTAGACCAAATCAGTATAGCTATCCTTTCTCTAACGCAGCAACGCAGTATCAATAAGTACCGAAAGGAAATGCTATATCTTCCTTGTCTATGTATAAATATACGTTTCCTTATAATTTAGAATATAAGATCTAAGTAAGGTTTACATTAGCGGCTTCATCATAGTAATAGAAAGTAAAGATTTTGAATGGTATGTTATGTAAAATCTATAAATCCCCTTCGTGGTTCATATTTTTTTTTTTAGATCATGGTACAATTTTATCTTTCCAAATCTAATGGGCAATGAACCAACCTATTATATTACTGTACAGAATTCAATGAGTTCAAATTAAAAAAGTAAAAGGGAATATCAAGCCCTTAGATCTATTGAAAAAAAAAAAATGAGAAAAATGTAGGTTATTTTCGAATTCAATTCTTTTGTTTTATTCTATTTCTATTAAAAAATTACTTAAACTTAAATAGTTTTGGAATATTGCACAAGGAATCTGTTGATTCGGAATCACAGGATCGGTCAATGGCACAGTTGATGAATCCCTTTTTCCGCCTATATTACCTATATCTATCTTTTTTTTAGTGTCCATCTATAATGACTGATGAATCAAGAATTTTCAATTGGAACTAGACTAATTCTTTCAATAAGTTTTTCTTACCATTGTATATGGATTGAAACTTAGGTAAATGTTTTATTCACATATGTAATAAAAGAACATATCTAATTTAGCTCTTTCATGCTTATTCTAACTAGTTATTTCGGTTTTTTAGTGGCTGCTTCAACTATAACTGCAGCTCTATTTATTGGTTTGAACAAGATACGACTTATCTGAAATGAATGAAATTAAATAAACAAAAAAAAAAAAAAGCCCCCTGAATATTCATATTTCATTTCCGGTATTCTATGGTTCCTTTCCGCGTCAATTGCCAATTCCTGGTCATTGAGATTCACGGATAATTCAGATTAATATTTAGGGATAGATCTTACCTCTCTTTTTATTCCCTAAAACAAATTGAAATGATTGAAGTTTTCCTATTTGGAATCGTCTTAGGTCTAATTCCTATTACTTTAACAGGATTATTTGTAACTGCATATTTACAATACAGACGCGGTGATCAGTTGGACCTTTGATTGAGTAACTTTTATTTTTGTAATTTGACCTCCTACAAGGAGGAGGTCAAATTAAAGTTGCAATTAAACTTTGTTTTAGTTTTGTGAAGTTATTTCATTATAATTCGACATAACATAAACGGAATCACGCTCTGTAGGATTTGAACCTACGACATCGGGTTTTGGAGACCCGCGTTCTACCGAACTGAACTAAGAGCGTTTTCTTATATCCCATAAGATTAGATTCGATTGTAAAGAAAATATTTTTTGACCCTTGGGGGGGTCTTGTGTACATATAGTATGCAAAAATTATGTCCAATTTTACCCGATCTTACTCAATGAATCTCTTGTAACTGTCCATAGGAGAAAGAATAGTAGGGATGGCAGGATTTGAACCCGCGACATTTTGTACCCAAAACAAACGCGCTACCAAGCTGCGCTACATCCCTTTTTAAGATTGTTGTACAGTGTCATTGTACAAAATCCATGTCTTGTTTTCTACATCGTTCGTTTTTCACCTATTTTTCCTCTACCTTACTACCTATACCTATATAATATATATATATATATATTAGGTAGAATTAGGTATAATGTTCTTGTCATTTTTTTTTTTTTTTTTTTTAGTTTCATATAATCATATGTTTAATCTAATTTTTTTATTATTTATTATTTATAATTATATTAATTTCTAATTATATATAATTATAGAAATTAATTATAAATTAATTATATATATATATTAATTATATATTATATATTAATTATATAATATATAATTATATAATTTATAATTAAAAATTATAATTAAAAAAATATATATATATATAATATATAAATATAAAAATATAATTAAATATTCAAAAATAAATATGAAAATTAAAATATTAAAATGAAATAAAAAAATAATTATAAAATTATAAATAATTAATATTAAAATTAAATAATTAAAATATTTAAAATCTAAAAATATATTATAAAAATATATTATTAAAAATATATTATTATTATATTAATATTTACTATAACGTAATTAACTTAATATAACTAATATCTAACTAATATAACATAAACATATATATTATTAACATATCAACAATATATAATATATAACATAACATATATATTATTAACATATTTAACATATAACATATATATAATATATATAATAATAAATAATATAAATATAATAATAATATATAATATATAATTATATAAATATATAATTAATAATAATATATATAATATATATAATATAATATATAATATTTAATAATATTTATATTTATAATATAATATATAATATAAATATATAATATAAATATAATGATTAATAATAAAGAAAAAAAATTAAAATAAATAAATATCAAAGAAGAAGGAGGATTTAAAATGCGAGATATAAAAACATATCTCTCCACGGCACCTGTGCTAACCACTCTATGGTTTGGGTCTTTAGCGGGTCTATTGATAGAAATTAATCGTTTATTTCCAGATGCCTTGTCATTCCCCTTTTTTTAATTCTAATTTAATTCTTGTCTTGTATTGATATGTGAAGAAATGAAGAAGATTTGAGATACCATTCCACGTAACATGGCTTCAATTTAGATCCCCTTTTCTTTAGGATAGGAAAAAAAAGTGTATCGAACCTCAGTCAAAATACAGTGAATCTACGATATAATTTGGGATAAAAGAAATAGAAATGTGGATTAGGAATTAGGATAGAAAAGGAATAATTCCTAGTTAGAAAAAATTGTATTACTTAATTATTACTATATTTAATATTCTTATATTAATGAACTTCTATTAATGAATATGACTCTCTTTCTTTATTGTTTTAGATTATAGTACTTCGAAGTCATTCGACTTCTAATAATAATAATATTTTTAAATTCCATCTCTAGTTAGTAAATATATATTTTTTATTTTATTTTTGGTTCGGATCAAAAACAAAAATGAGGAGAGTTAAAAAGTTAAGTCGATCCAAAATGAAAAGGAGGTCCATGGCCAAGGGTAAAGATATCAGAATTATAGTGATTTTGGAATGTACCAGTTGTGTTCGAAAGGGTGTCAATAAAGAATCGCCGGGCTTTTCTAGATATATTACTCAAAAGAATCGACACAATACACCCAATCGATTAGAATTGAGAAAATTTTGTCGCTATTGTCAAAAATATATGATTCATGGGGAAATAAAGAAATAGATGGAACAGAATGCATGTGTGATTTTTCCAAGGAGCGGGAAGAGTAAGAACTTGACATCTTTACATAGATAATACAAACCAAATCCTATTTTGGTCGGATCTTAAATGAATAAAAAAAAGTAGAATTGTATTTTCTAGATTATTTTATTTATATTCTAATTATTATATAATATTTCATTATTCTAATTATTTAATTATTATTATTTATTATATTATTATAATTATAAATATTATTATAATTATAAATTATATATTAAGAATATTAAATATTATATAATTATATATAAATTATATATAAGATATAAGTATAAGAAATAAACAAACAAGGAATAAGCAAACCATGGATAAATACAAACAACCTTTTCGTAAATACAAGCGATCTTTTCGTAGGCGTTTACCCCCAATTGGATCGGGGGATCGAATCGATTATAGAAACATGAGTTTAATTAGTCGATTTATTAGTGAACAAGGAAAAATCTTATCTAGACGGATGAATAGGTTGACCTTGAAACAACAACGATTAATTACTATTGCTATAAAACAAGCTCGTATTTTATCTTCGTTACCTTTTCGTAATAATGAGAAACAATTGGAGAGAAGGAAGTCGATCCCTAGAACTACAGGTCCTAGAACAAAAAAAAATAGACATACTCCTCAAAACTCCAATAGGAACTCAAGCTCAGATTAATGTTTTGCTCGAAAAACCTAGAATCCCGAGTTGATTTTTGTGTTATAAAATGTTATAAAAAAGGAAAAATGGGTAATAAATTTTTTTTTTTGAAAGATGCTCGTTTATTTCAAATCTTAATTTCTTTTTCTTCTATCTTCCCGGAGAATGGACTCCGGGAAATTCTGTTTCAATCATTCTTGTTTCCTGTATAGTATATTCTTATATTCTATTAAGATTCTTTTATTCCTTTATTTGTATTTGATTGATTAATGATTTTATTTGAAATCATATCAAAACAAATCTTATTTGATAGGACTATTTGCACAAGTATTTTACGATTCAGAAGCAATTGTTTCTTGTACAGATTGTGTATGAATCTACTATAACTATAGGATACCATATCCTCACGAGTTACTGCATTTATCCGAGTGATCCACAAACGACGAAAATCTCTCTTTTTCCTGCTCCTATCTCGATGAGAGGAACCCAAAGCTCTCATTCTTTGTTGAGTACTCGTTCGAGTAAGTCTTGAATGAGCCCCTATAAAGGTTGATACAAATAAACGATTTTTTTTTCGACGTCTTCGAGCTGTATATCCCCGTTTAACTCTGGTCATTAAATCAAATGAAACTTTCTTGAATAACTAATGTATTTCTCTTCTTTCAGTCATACTTTTCCTCCGGTCGATTAATAGCAAAACGGATTTTTCCGATATATAAAATATAAATTCCAATGGCTTTTGCTACTATGACCTTCCCGACCACAATTTTTACTTCCGGGTATCTTGCCTGGAAATAAGAAATTCTACTGCTGCTAAATAGTGGGTTTCCTCGTTTCTATGGCAACTTTTTAAACGGTGAGGTCCTCTCTATACACCGGAGCCTCTTCTTTCATTTCATCGAATTTTATTGTGAACTTGTATAGTTCACACTCTTTGGCTCTACCCCATCCTTTTTTCAATTAGAATTATTTTTTTTTTTCTAATTATAATTTAGAAAGTAATAGTCCTTTTCACAAAAAAGCTATCCATACAGTGACGGCATTTAATTCTGTAAAGTGAAAGTTGGCTAGGTAGCTGACCCTGTTAGTCCGTTTTTTTTTTTCAAGAATAAGAATAGGAGCATAACCCTTTTGCTTCTTATAAGACTATTTCCTCCGCTTAATGGATAACTATTTGCTACCAATGGAGAATTGCTTCTCATCTAAAACGGAGTGATTGGATTTGCACCAATAGAAACCATAAATTACATTACATAATATAATAGGTAAATGATAGATCCTCATTTTTAGATAGTTATTTAGATAGTAAATTAAATGGCGGTCTTTCACTCTATCTATCCTATTCATTGGTAGTGTTCATTGATACTGGAAAAATTTTTTTCATTTCTTCAAACTCATGATCTGAACTGAACGAGTCGCACATACACCCTAGTACATGTTCCTCGACGCTGAGGACATCCTCGAAGAGCGGGAGATTTCGTGACATTTCTTATTGGCTGTCTTGCGTTTCTAATAAGTTGTTTAATGGTTGGCATGTCGTGTCTATATAATCTCATTCTAGATAGAATAGAGTGGGTTGGCTTAGATCGATCTTAACCTATCGATCTTAACCTGATGGTTGATGATTATGAAAGATTTCTATTAACTATCAAATCACGGAAAATTAGAATTTTGAAATGGAATTATATATTTATATAAATATATAATCTCCAGTATTCTCATCTTCGACCGCTACAAGATCAACGATGCCATGAGCTTGGGCTTCTGTTGCTGACATAAAAACATCCCTTTCCATGTCTTCGGATATAACCCATAAAGGGTTGTACGTTCTTTGTACATAAACTTTTGTGAGGTTTTCGCGAACCTTCAACAGTTCTTCTGCTTCCAGGATAAATTCCCCTGTTTGTGACTCAAAAAAAGAACTAGCAGGTTGGTGAATCATAACCCTGATGATATTGATATAACATCATGAACGATTCTTCTATGCGTATCTCGCACGATTTGATTAAAGTAAGGGGGAATCAAAATAACAAGAAGAAATTAAACAACCGTACGGGCATATTTTGTACATTGCATACGGCTCTGCAATGGAATTTGTTTTTTCTTCCTTTCCTTTTGCAATAGAATTTCTTCTATCGAAAAGAAGAAATATAACTCATATGATCCAAATGTTTAGATGATCCATTTACCACCCTTCCTTTCGTAGTAGTAAAGAAAAATACTATGATGGTTCTGTTGCTTTATTTTACTTTATTATATATATATAATTTAATATATTATATAATTTATATAATTTATCTATTTATCTTGTCTGTGGTTTAGCAATCCCAAAGTTTCTTTTTGATACGATCCAAGAAGGATAAAATAAATTTTTCCATTTTTTTTTACTCTTTCTCTGATAACATAAAGATAAGAAAGAGACTTCTGGTGTGGAAGAAAAATGGTTTGTGACGCTGAAATTAACTCTTGACACATAAGATCAAGATCCAATTGGTAATAACCCTTCTTTTTCATACTATTATCTCAATACAAAATCTCATGTTAGGAAAAAACAATAATGGTTTGCTCATATCGAACTCGAAGTGCCATGCTATTATTACTTATTCTTTTTTTTTTTATTATTTGATTCATATTCGATAGAGCGAAGGCATAGTCTTCTTTTTTTTTATAAAAAAACTCATTGGCGCCAAGCGTGAGGGAATGCTAGACGTTTGGTAATTTCTCCTCCGACCAAAATGAAAGACCCCATTGAAGCTGCTAATCCCATGCATATTGTATATACATCGGGTACCACAAATTGCATAGTGTCATAAATGGCTATTCCTGGTACTACCCATCCGCCTGGAGAGTTTATAAACAAATAAAGATCCCTAGTAGCATCTTCTATGCTGAGATATACCATGAGACCAGCAATTTGATTCGAGATCTCGCTATCAACCTCTTGGCCTAAAAAAAGTAGTCTTTCTCGATGAAGTCGGTTGATTAGGGCAAAATTTTATCCCTGTGTAACCGTACGTGCACCTTTGGATGCATACGGTTCAAAAGAGAAAAAAATCAATGTGTCGATTCCAGTCTTATTTCTTTTTTTTCTAACTGTTTTTCTAATGAAGCGTTTTGCTTTTCTTCCATTTTTTTTTTTTTTTAACATGAGTTTTGGCCTCCTTCCCGTTCCCTATATTCTATAATGTATAAAAAGTAAAAAAAAAAAAAAAAAGAATTTTCGTAACTTATTGAACTAACTTCTCATTGATGTATTGTTTCATAAAAATTCAAATCACGATGTAATTTTCTTGTTCCTGAATGGGTCCTTTCAATTATTT